TAATAGCGGATTCGGAATTGTAACCAAGCATCCCCCATCGGTTCTATGCCCGATTCATAACTAGAGAGCTTCTCTGGTCCTTCACTAATCGGGGCCAAAACTCCGGAAATTAGAAATGCCAAAATAGGAATAACACTTGATATTATTAGAAATGCCCAGAAAATATCATATTCGTGAAGCAGAAACATAGAAGCACTCCTATTAATGTGGAATATACCGAATTAGTTGATTCAAATTGGAATTCTCAATTCATCCATAACTGCATTAGTCGAAACAACAATTTTGATCAAACCACATAGTTTCGTTTGTTTACTTGTTGTGGGTCATGTATCGTCTCAAGATTCATCCAACGGAATCCCACTTACACTTACTTCGATTCTATTTAGATATGGTGTAGACATATAATGCTATTATACAAATCAAACTCTCTCCTACCTTGCCTCGGGTTTTCTATCAAACAAAAAAAGGAATTAAGGAATTTTTTTTAAAGAATATTTTAAATAATATGAATTGAAATTGAAATAATATTCAAACAATATTATTCAAATAAGATGAAATGAAATATTAAACATAAATAATTTCAATATTCTATTAATATAATAGAGCCAAAGAGGAGGTCTGGCCCATTTTTTCTCTCTCTCTTTTTTTCTTTCTTAGTGATTTAGAATATAGTAAGTAGTCAGATGTAATAGAATTTCTAGGAATTTCCATCTCGGGATTTATGGTATATTCTACGTGGCTGTGTTGGTGTATTCTTTTCATTAAGATCCGGATAGAGGATTATTGTTTCTATTGATTTGATACGGATACGAAAACGGAATGCATCGACCGATTCGATTCTCTCTCCCTGTCCCAGATTTATACTTAATTGATTTGATTCAATCCATTGAATTGTGAGGAACCCTTACATATAAAAACTCATGGGTTCCTATACCCAAATTAGGAAACTTTGGACCTGTACTACCCCGGCCCCGGCTTTACCCCCGAGTTAGAAGTCTTGAAAGAATCATTTCAGACCCATTTCTAGGACTAAAGATCGTGATTTGGAATGACTCGAAATACTTATTTATTTAATGTAATAATAACACCTAGCAGGACCAACCAACGAGTTAGGTTTCGTGACAACAAAAAACGTTTCTTTTGAAGCAAACCTAAAAAATGGGGCATAGTTTAATGGTAGAGTCGGCTGAATCGTAAATGATTTACAGAAGATACTTCGAATGGAATCACGCGTTGTCGAACGATTCGATAGACAAAATCTCCCCATCCCAAAACCAACTCATAGAACATAGAAATAGAAGAGGGTGCGTTGATACATTTAGGACCAATTCATTGTCTCTAAAACAATGAATTGGGATTGTTGTTCTGCCAAAAGGCGATACGTCGGGGGATTCCTAACTCATCCAAGTTCAAATGGGCCCTAATCTTTTTAGATAAAGTCTGCATTGGTAGAATTGGAATGATGAACAAATTGGATTGGGTAGATTGGAATCAAAAAAAAGAAGTTATAAGTTTAAGTATTGTACAGAAAAATGACTACTTGCTTTGCTAAGCCGGTTATACGAAGAAAAGCCTATTGTACAATGAAACTTACCAAAGAGCTTCGTTTTTGAAACTCTGGCTTTTCTACAAATACAAGAACAAGAATAGGTTCTAGATAATGTGACTTACTATTAGATTGAATTTGGATTTGATTTGGTTGGGTCAGGTTGGAGTTTTTCTTGAGCCAGGCTCATGTTATGATTTTGACTTCATAAATTGACTTGGGTATACCAAAGCAAAGGTGTATCACTAAATCTTGGATCATGGACAAATAAAAGAGGAGAAAAAGGCCGTATGTCATTCACAGACGAAGATTAATGAAGAAGAATGGGTTTGTTTATCCGAGATTTGAAAATACCGATCCGATTGGATCCATTGGAATAAATTATTGTTTTCAAGCCCCGAGGGATCTCCGTGATCCTGTGGGAATGATTCCATTTCTATGGAACAATCAACCGGCCGGTCACACGCACTAATTAGGAAATGAATACAAAAATGTATAGGGCTATACGGACTCGAACCGTAGACCTTCTCGGTAAAACAGATCAAACTTATTATTATCGAAATGATTCGAACTGTTTCAAAGACCCAACATGCGTTTTTTTTTTGCATTGGGCTCTTTCATTAACTGATAAAAAGATCGGCTAGTCCACCATAATTTTTCTTGACAGGAAGATAACGAGATGGCTCCATGCGCTCGGATTCATTATTTGAATTCTGATCCGGGAGCAATACCAAAGTGTTTCAAAGAAGGGTTACCCTGACGTAGGTCTGCCTCCGGCCTAGATCAACCTAAGTTAAATGGAGTCTCTATCAATCCGCCCCAAGAGTCAAATATGATACTTCATACACCTTAAAGTTCATAGGACGAAAAGAGGTTATTTTGAGGTCCTTATCCTCATTATGCCTAGCATTGAAGGGACTGGGTATTCACCTTATCAATGATCAAACCAATGAT